CTAGAAGAAGGTGATTCTAACAATCTTTCTAGTTACTTCGTTCTCTATTTCTATTTGAGAGGATCCTAAGGAAAAGGATTTTGTTTCCACCGAGCTAAAACAATATGGCGATGTCTCTAGTAAACCAAAGACATCGTTGAATAGCTATTTTGCTTCAATTTCTTTCTTTAGACACCAAAAAAAAATGGAAGATTTAGTTACGATTGGAAATTGACTTTTTATCTTCAGCCATGGATCCTTTACTCATACTTATTCAATTGGAAGTCTTGATCCAATTCAAAAATTATGTTTCGCAATTTCATAATCCAACTTTTCAATTTATAAGTGACTCATGGATACAAATCACGAGAATGTGTATTTTTTCTCGACTTTATCATTGAGAGGTAAAGGATTAAATCCTTTTAAGAAATAAAGTTTTTGATCGGAATATGAATAAAACCGAAAGACCCTTTAACTATTAAAGGGCTAATAGAACGAATCACACTTTTACCACTAAACTATACCCGCTACAATATGATTATTGTATACAAATGGAGCTTTTGTCGAACAAGATAATTGAGCATGATCAAGATAGGATCATCAAAGAATCATCAAACTTGGAGTGTTGAACTTTTTCGTGGGTAGATAAAAATTTAATGAGATTCGGAAAAGAGGCTTCATTTAATTGAAATTAAATAACTAATAATTGAAATTAAATAACTAAAGTTTTCTTTTTTGCTGAAAGAAGATAGATACGGATCGAAAAAAACACTACAATCATAACAGAAAAATGCATTGTCCAGAATCTATAGTTTCTTTTTTAGTTCGGAAAATGAAATAAAATATAACAAGAAAAAAATGGAAACAGTTTTTATTCTTTTTGTTGTTGCTTGAATATAAAATATTCAATTGAATATATTAATATAATAAAATAAAAAAAAATGTTTGTGTTTTCAAATCAGATATCAGATAAATCATTATTTATCTATAATTCGTTAGAACAAAAAAAAAGGCCCGGCTAGGTACTGACCAGGCCAGGCCATCAGAATAACAAGGGCCTTTCGAACAAAATCAACACAAGGAGGTCTTCCTTATTTTTCTTTAGTTCGATTAGTGGCGGGCTCGAGCCCCTCTTTTAGTTTAGAATAGAGAAAAAAGAGAGAGAAAGACTCCTTACATTATGTGTAATGTAGTAATTATCTTTTGCAATTGGGAGAGATGGCTGAGTGGACTAAAGCGTCGGATTGCTAATCCGTTGTACGAGTTATTTGTACCGAGGGTTCGAATCCCTCTCTTTCCGTTTCCGTTAATGACTTGCTTTATTTTATTTTTCAATTTTGAAAATCTTAGTTAAGCGTGTGGAATAGATAAAATCCTAAGAAAATTGGAAAATTTCCCAAGGAAAACCCTTTGGATTTTATTCTTCACGTCCAGGATTACGCCCCGGATCATTAGATAGGAATCCAAAGATAAAGAGAGAAACAAAAAATATCACTACGGTATAAACGAAGAGTTTCAGAGTAAGCATTACACAATCTCCAAGATGATTTTTTGGAAAAAAAAAGAGAATAGATCTTCCATTTTTCTACCACATATCCTATTTTGACACCACGAAATCGGGTTTTTTTTCATGAATTGTCACAAATTCATTTGTTTTTCATTATCAAAAACTTCTTTCATATCCAAATTCGATATTGTGGGAGACCCTAATGGGGTTAGGGTCTTTCACTGGAAAGGGGGTCAAAAATGAGGAAATGGGGGTAAGCCGGATTTATGGTGACTATCCAAGAATTTCAGTGTGCTAATCTAGGATTCATACTCTAAAACTTATCTGATTTTCTCAATTGTTAGAATTTTTCTCGAAGAAATCATGCATTTTCTAAGATATTATTATTAAGGATCTCATCGAAAACTTACAGCAGCTTGCCAAACAAAAGCTAAGAGAAAAAAAAGCACAGGTATGACTGGCATAACATCTACGATTGGATTCAAAAAAGCATACGCTTCAGGCAATTTGCCGAAGAAAAAACTACTCGAATAAAGGGCAGAATTAATACAGATCAAACTAACGATATTAAGCATAACAGACATTTTGTTCTTGGAGATAATTGCATTTTGATTGAGTTTTTGATATAAGGAACAAGGAAGAAAGTAAGTAAGGTAGACAAAAAATCCTTCTTTTTCTTTGAACCCACCCAATCAAAAATCCTCCAATTCTCAAAGGAGAATAGAAGAAATCATACTTTCATACAATATCTTAATTGAATTCTATGTAATGATCAATAAATTAAGTTGAATTCTATATCTATATGTATCAAAATTCTAGTACCAATCTATTCTATAGATATATAGATATTTGGACTGGAGTTGACAAACAACCAATACCAATATTATTGTTTCTTAGTGTAGATTAGAAATTGAAATGGGGCGTGGCCAAGTGGTAAGGCAACGGGTTTTGGTCCCGCCATTCGGAGGTTCGAATCCTTCCGTCCCAGTACATATCCATTTTTTTATGCTCCATTATGACTATAGAAAGAAGTAGGTCAGTGGATAGGAGTAAATCCGTATTCATTTTAATATCTGTGTCTGTTCGAATCTCATTAACAAATGATCAAGTTACATATCATATAGAAATATGTTATGGAGCCGATATATTTTCTTTGAATCTCATTTTATTTAGGTATTTCGTGTTTGGTTCTAACTAAAAATTGGAAATCTACAGAACAATTGAGGCAGGGATGATTTCCCCTATCACCCTTTTATTCACTTTATGATAAGAGTCGATTATTGTGAAATATTATTTAATCCCATGTTAAACAAAATCTATAAATATATATCATCTAAAATATATAAAATGAGGAAATATTTCGCTTATATGGTATGTATCGTTCTATTTCAATGACAATAATTTTTCGGTTTTTGTGAAAAAGATTTTTGATACCTTAAATTAGTTAAATTCTATATTATAGAATATCTATAACAGTGACAACTCTTCAGTCTATCTGATAGATACGAAAAACCCTCCTTATTTTTTTGATTTTCGTAATCAGACGAAAAGAATAAAGATTCAAATCTTAACTTAGATCATTTTTTTATCCATCTCATGAAAAAAAATTGGATTTCGTTTTTCTTTTCTTTTATCTATTTAAAAGTGATGAGTCAATTCAAAAAGAAAGACTTATCTTCCTATGAAGATCAAACGTCATGCTTATTGTCCAATTTTCTTCAAATTAAATAATGATGTCTAAATAGGAAACTTTTTCCATTTCAATTAGAACTATTTTTATTAAATATTTTTAATGATTGCTTGTAAGTGGAATCTTTATTTGGTACTCAAAAAGTAGGAAATCTTTTAATCTATCCTGTTGAGTCACTTGAAGATGCAGATTAAAAAAGTTATTCGTTTATATATTTCGATTTCTTGCTATTATCTATATATTATTTATGTATGTGAAAGATGCTGTCTTGCTAAGACTTTTTCAGAAAAATCGTTTCATATCATATTATCATATATAGAAGAAAAAGCCTAGATTACGATGTCTATGTACAACTAAACCAATGACTATTCATGATTCCATAATTGAATCAATTCCATACCGGTTCCAAATTAGAGGAATATTATGTTAAAACTTCGTTTGAAACGATGTGGTAGAAAGCAACGTGCGACTTGAAGGACACGATCCGTTGTGGATTTTTCCATCCACCATTTTCGATTTATCTAAGGATGAGAGTGCTCTTGGCTCGACATTGTTTGTTCTGTTACACTCGATTTTTTGTTGGGTTGTAAATAGTCCACGATGAAGCTCGAGTAGAAAGGATTAATTCATTTCTCGGGGGCAAGGATCTAGGGTTAATGCCAATTAATCGGAACAACTTCGTAAACGTATCTTCCATATATAGAAATCGAAAGGATCCAATTCGAGCAAGTTTCCAATTCAAAAGCAAGACTTGTTAGAATTTAGTAAACTTTTTCGATTCAAAGTGTATCACACGTGAATCAACTGTCCGTAGGATTCTTTGATAGAAAGAAATCAAAAAAGGGGTATGTTGCTGCCACTTTGAAAGGATTAAGAAGCACCGAAGTAATGTCTAAACCCAATGATTTAAAATAAGGATAAAGGATCTAAGAACAAGGAAAGACCTTTTTAATTGTCTCGATAGTCTCACTAATTGGATCAGACTAAAGAATCCAAATAGAATTTGAAACGAGACAAAAGACAAACAAAACAAAAGGGGTTAAAGACCACTCAATAAATGAAAGTGACTAAAGATTTTTCCTTTGAGCTATTTGAGAGTTATCCAACTTGAGTTATGAGTACGAATGGTTTCTTTTTCATTTTCAGGAAGGAAAAAAGATTGAAATCAGAGTCTAATTGATTTTCTAGGCCCATTTGTCATTTAATTTATTAGAATTGCATACATAGACAAAACTTCGAAGCAAATCATTTTTTCTCGAGCCGTACGAGGAGAAAACTTCCTATACGGTTCTAGGGGGGGTGTTGGTCATCTACATCTATCCCAATGAGCCGTCTATCGAATCGTTGCAATTGATGTTCGATCCCGAAGAGAAGGAAAAGATCTTAGAAAAGTGGGGTTTTATGATCCAATGAAGAATCAAACTTATTTAAACGTTCCTCTTATTCTATATTTCCTTGAAAAAGGTGCTCAACCCACAGGAACTGTTCAGAATCTTTTAAAGAAAGCGGAAGTTTTTAAGTAACTTCCGTCTAATCAAACGAAATTCAATTAAAGAAAGACTAAGGGGGGGTAGCAACTTGTATATAACTTTGTATAATTTTGCTCGACTTGTTTTTTGATTTCCCCCCCTACTGCTGTAATTGTTTCCGTTGAATCCGATATCTAGAACGACAAAACCTTAGTTTATTGATTTTCTAAATAGCAAATTCGGACATTTCCTCCAATTGTGTGGTTTTCATTGGAACTCGACTAACCAACAAGGAATCCACTTTGCTTATTCCACTTAGATTTATGAAATACATTATGAACTAAAAAATCCGAGA